ATATCTAGCCAACCTTCTTTCGAAAGAGCTTTTACTAACATCAAACGTCTTGATACTGAATAGAAAGGATAACTCCAGCAATTCCTTTGTCCTCAACGCCTCCTAATTTCCAGGAAATAGTCACTTCAACAGTCTTCGATGGTTATATGGATAACCAAAGTACGAACGAGATGGATATTTGTTGTCCCAACCATTTTTGTTAGTCCCAATCCAGATACGAGAGGGGAGTAGGTAGGTAATTTTTAACAAAGCTTTTGTGTTGTCGATTGCTGGGTGTAGTGCTTCTTCCCCTATGCCGCCTATTGATACTATATTACCAGGAAGTAGGATTGACCCGTAATACAGAACACAGAGGTGTAACCTTTCGCTCAATACTAAAATCGATAACTGAAGCATAGTATTTGAGGCTGCATCAATCGAGGATACACGACAGAAGGAATTGTTCTATTTCTAAACTTCACCTTCAACAAGCGTAGGTTTATTTCAATAATATAGAAGTTTATTTCAATAATATAGAATAAGAATATTTTTTCTTTCTATCTCAAATCGTATGCCTTTTTCGTAAAACTAGAAGCAGTAAAATTGAATTAAAAAAAAAAAAAGAATCAAATCACACCATCTCTGTAATAAGTAAATGCCTCTTTTTCTCCTGAAGTTGTCGGAATTATTCGTAATAAGATATTGGCCACAATTGAAAAGGTCTTATCAATAAAATTTCCATTTATACGTGATCTAGGCATAGGTATCAATCCATTCTATAATTCTTCTCATTATCCTTTCTTTGGGGGAAAATGATCCCACAAACAAAGGATTTTTACAGTACGAAATAACATAAAAGCAGATTCATTTCCAAACAAAATAAATTTAATGAACCTTCTCCTACTACTTAATTTTTTTAATATTTAAAATTTTTTTTATTCCAATTATTCCAAATACTCAAATTGCTCCTTTTTCAAAAATCAATAACAAGAATCAATAAGAAATAAAATAGTTGAATCCTGTTCGAATTCATACAAAACAAATGTAGTAGTATAGGAACTATTCCAATTTCATCGAAGCGGAAGAATCAAGGAATTTTTCGATTAGGTCAAAAATCATTTTGATTGAATTATGATCTAAAGAAGAGTAAAAGAAAAAGAATCGAATAATCATTCTATGATGGAAATCAATAGAATAACTGTTTATTTTTCCTGTGTCCATAGCGAGTATACACTATACAACCAAATAGAAACATCCCCGGGATGATTCATGAATTTGTAATAGATCGATGAGATAAAGGATTTGTTAGTGAGAACTTTAAAACTAGAAAGGAATTTTCGAATTTTTATGGAATTGTCGTCTAAATCGAAATAGAACCATGGGTGAAGAGTATCCATTAATCATACATGGTCTAAAAAACATAAACCCATCAATCAATCAGTGGATTCGTTCAAATTCATTGATTTAATCCGGTCTATTTGGGCTGGTCATCCCTATCGAAACAAAAATCGAAAGTATTCATATAAATATGAATTAATTATAGTAATGTCTCGCTATTTCTTCGGTTTATGAGTCATAATCATTGTGTAGGAGAGATGGCCGAGTGGTTTAAGGCGTAGCATTGGAACTGCTGTGTAGGCTTTTGTTTACCGAGGGTTCGAATCCCTCTCTTTCCATACTTTCGCCTAATTCGCCAACATTCCTAACTGTAACAAATCAAACAACAAGAAATACCATTTAATTTAGTAGTAGAACATAACAGTTAGGTCCTTCTTTTATTTTGATTTTAATATATATTTGACTTTTCCTTGCTGCGGTACGTAAAATACTGGTAAAGTAAAGTACGGGCAAGGAATGAAAATCTTTCTGCCGATCTAGGATACATGAATAGGAAAAATCCAGGGAGGGGTAGGATATATGAGTCGGAGAAAATCCGGACCAAACCCCTGACTTTAAACCTTAAGTCAATTTACTTTGGCAAAAGAAGGGGGCAAAATTGTCCGAACTCTTTGCTTTGTATTTTATTTAGGGTTAAGTCTGACGGGAATAATATTCTACCACTAGCAATTCATTTATTTTTAAACCGACCCACTTACTATCTATTATTTGATTGACTAATCCTTTATATGGAAATGGGTGAAGGGTCAAATGTTTGGGCAATTCCTTACGGGGGGATGAATCAAGATAATTTTTAATTAGAGTTCTGGATTTTTGTTCATCCCTCGCCATAATAGTATCTTGGGGTTTGCAACGATAACTTGGTATATCTACTATACGACCATTAACTAAAATATGTCTATGGTTAACTAATTGGCGGGCTGCCGGAATAGTCGGAGCCATACCCAACCTAAAAAGGATGTTATCCAAACGCATTTCAAGTAATTGTAGTAAAACCTGACCTGTTGACCCTTTGGATTTTCTAGCGATACGCACGTATTTAAGTAATTGTCGTTCTGTAATACCATAATGAAAACGCAATTTTTGTTTTTCTTCTAGACGAATACGATATTGAGATCTTTTCCCGTAACGTGATCGGTTTCTAAGATGAGTTTCGTCTCTAGGCCTTTTATTAGTTAATCCAGGCAAAGCCCCTAGACGGCGTATTTTTTTGAAACGAGGCCCTCGGTAACGCGACATAAAGACTCCTTTCTTTTTTCTTTATTTATTTTCTTTTTTTATATTTCATTTTACAAAAGAAATCGAAATTAAAACTGAACTAAATGATAAATGAAGTGAAATCCCCTGAAGTATTGTATTACAATAAATAATAAATAATGAAATGAATTATTATTGTATAAATATCCTATACGCTTTTTATTATATATTTAATTTTGTATTTTTATTTTAAAATATGTAAGTAAAATAAAAGTAAAAGAGAGGGTTAAATCTCCGCACACCAAATCAGGAAAAAGACTCTTTCTTTTCCTTTTATTCATATGAATAAGAAAAGAAAGGGGACCTTATTGTTTGTTCTTTGATTTCAAAAAATTATTCATCATGTAAAATAAATCGAACAAAAAAAAAAAAATAGAGAAAAGCCGGCTATCGGAGTCGAACCGATGACCATCGCATTACAAATGCGATGCTCTAACCTCTGAGCTAAGCGGGCTCACAGAAATTCTACATACATAGGAATTCGATAAACTATACCTTAGTCTAGGCTTAGCTATTAAATATTATTAACTATTCATTTTTATTCTTTTATAATAAAAAAAAATTTTATTTCAAATCAAATAAATATTCAATTTCGTTTTTTTTATTTCTTTCATTTCTATATATTTTTTATTTTTGTCTAGAATAATTAAATTCTATTTAAACTCTATTTCGTTCTATTTAGAAATTATATGAAATTTTATTTCTATTTAGTTTAGTGAGTCTATGAATTTGAAAATTCATTTCAAATCAAAATTGAAAATAATTATATTATTAATATAAATGGATATTTATTTTCATTTTTGTTTTTTGTTATAGTATATAGGTCTGCCCTAAGAAAAAAACCTAAAAAAAGGAAGGAAAGGATAAGAATAAAAAAATTCATTAAAAAAAAAATTCGAATTATAAGAATTTAGAATCGATAAAGATGAAATCCAGATAGATCATAATAACATAATAAGATAGAAAATATTCTTTTGCTTTCATTCAGAGACTAAGATGAAAAACAAAGAATCGAACCCTTGAGTATTAAAAATTGCATGGGAAAATAAAAGGATAAGAAGATATATATGGTATATATCCATCCATATTGAATTGCAGCTACAGAAATGATAGAATCATTTCTAATTAGACCAAATCAAAAATAAAATATAGGCTTTCGATAGAGATGAAAGAAGTTAGACAAAAAAGAAAAAAGGAGGAAACACCTTTCGATCTAGTAATCGGTATAGTAATCCGTATCAAATCTAATGAATTCGACGGTTCCGACATAAAAGAATAAAAAAGAGGGGGGAAAGACATTCCACTGAGATCCTAATTAAAAAAAAAAAAAAGAAAGGGGGATATGGCGAAATCGGTAGACGCTACGGACTTAATTGGCTTGAGCCTTAGTATGGAAACCTACTAAGTGAAAACTTTCAAATTCAGAGAAACCCCGGAATTAATAAAAATGGGGCAATCCTGAGCCAACTCCTTTTTTCAAAAAAAAAAAAAGAAAAAAATAAGGGTTCAGAAAGCAAGAATAAAAAAAAAAAAGGAAAGGTGCAGAGACTCAAAGGAAGTTGTTCTAACAAATGGGGTTGACTGTGTTGTGTTCTTATAATAATTCTTCCGTCAAAACTTCAATAAAAAAAAAGGGTAAAGCATATACGTAGTGAACTATATCAAATGATTAATGACAACCCGAATCCGTAATCTGTATTTATATATATATAATCTGATAATCTGAATTATATTTTATATAATATGAATATGAAATATATATTATAAAATAGATAATTCTATCTAAATAAAAATTTTAGAATATGAAATGAAAAAATTTATATTAAAAAAAGGAAGAATTGTTGGGTTATGAATCGATTCCAAGTTGAAAAAAGAATCAAATATTCATTTACTCCATAGTCTGATAGATCTTTTGAAGAACTGATTAATCGGACGAGAATGAAGATAGAGTCCCGTTCTACATGTCAATACTGACAACAATGAAATTTATAGTAAGAGGAAAATCCGTCGACTTTAAAAATCGTGAGGGTTCAAGTCCCTCTATCCCCAAGAGCTTATTTCACTCCCTAACTAGTTATCCTTTTTTTATTAACAGTTTGACGGTGGCTATGCTCCTCATTTTTTTGTTTTCAATTTCAAAAGGGCTAAAGGCTCCGGACGGAAATGCTTTTCCCCTATCACAAGTCTTGTGATATACGTACAAATGAATATCTTTGAGCAAGGAATAATCATTTGAGTGATTCACAATCAATATCATTACGCGTACTAAACCTTAAATAAACTTAGAGACAAAGGAAACAAAGTCCTTCTTTTTGAAGACCAAAGAAATTACGGCACCTAGATAAGCCTTTGTAAGACCTTTCGTC